GTTAGTATAGCTTATTTAAAGCGTGGCACTGAAAATGCCTAGATAGATTTTAAAAAAATCTTACAAACATAACGGTTTGGTCCTAGCCTTACTATTAATTTAGGTTATATTTATACATGCAAGTATCAGCAATCCAGTGAAAATGCCCTTTTTTATCATGAATAAACAAGGAGCAGATATCAGGCACCGAAATAGCCCAAGACATCTTGCTAAGCCACACCTTTACAGGAATTCAGCAGTAATAAACATTGAACACTAAGCGCCAAAAAGCTTGATTCAGTAATAACATTAAAAGTCGGTAAATCCCGTGCCAGCCACCGCGGTTATACGAGAGACTTCAATTAATAGCCACGGCTCAAAGGGTGGTTAAAAACAAACGCAATAGAATTAAAAGTTGATTAAACTGTTTTACGTAATATCAACCATAAACTCAATGACGAAAGTAATTCTAGATAATGACTCCACGAAAATTAGGTTACAAACTAGGATTAGATACCCTACTATGCCTAGTTGTAAACTTTGAAGCATCCGCCTGAGAACTACGAGCCATAGCTTAAAACTCAAAGGACTTGGCGGTCTCTATACCCACCTAGAGGAGCCTGTTCTATAATCGACAATACCCGATAAACCTCACCATTTATTGCCAATACCGCCTATATACCGCCGTCGTCAGCTTACCCTTAAGGGATAAAACAGTAAGCACAATAATAAACATTAAAACGTCAGGTCAAGGTGTAGCGTATTAAATGGGAAGAAATTGGCTACATTTTCTACTAGAAAATACGAAATATTTAATGAAATTAAATATGAAGGCGGATTTAGCAGTAAAAAGAAAACAGAGAGTTCTTTTTAATTCGGTCCTGGAGCGCGCACACACCGCCCGTCACCCTCCTCAAACACTCAATAATGTTACATAAATAAAATTAATAAATAAGAAGAGGTAAGTCGTAACATGGTAAGTGTACCGGAAGGTGTACTTGGTATCAAAAAGTAGCTTAATAAAAGCATCTTATTTACACTAAGAAAATATCTGTTTAACCAAGATCTTTTTGAGTTAGAAATATAGCTTATAATTAGCAAGTATGCATAACTAGTATTACCCAAACAAACCATTTTTTATTTTAGTATAGGTGATAGAAATAATTATTAACGCAATAGATAAAGTACTGTAAAGGAAAAATGAAATAAAAGTGAAATAATTATAAAGCATAAATAAGCATAGATTAATTCTTTTACCTTTTGCATCATGGTCTATCAAGTCCAACCTGGCAAAAAGAACTTAAGTCAGACACCCCGAAACTAGACGAGCTACTCCAGAGCAGCAATAATAGAGCAAACCCTTCTCTGTGGCAAAAGAGTGGGATGACTTTCGAGTAGAGGTGATAAGCCTATCGAGCCTAGTGATAGCTGGTTGCTCAAGAAATGAATTTTAGTTCAGCTTAGAATACATAAATTATATTAACAAATAAAATAATATTCTAAAGTTAATTTATAGAGGTACAGCTCTATAAATAAAGGATACAACCTACCTATGTGAATAAACTTAGACAAAGATCTTAATTAAGTAGGCCTAAAAGCAGCCACCAAATAAAAGCGTCAAAGCTTAATTTTTTTAAGCTTAAAATGTCATTAATCCGACCTAATTCACATTAACAATTGAGCCAATCTATTATTATAGATGTGTTTATGTTAGAATGAGTAACGTGAAATACTTCTCTAAGTGTAAGTATAAATCAAAACGAACCTCTCATTGATATTTAACGAACCATATTGAAGGTAACATCTATTTTAAGCAAGAAATTTTGATTCAAAAAATCGTTAATCCAACACAGGAACACTAAAGAAAGATTAAAAGTCAAAGAAGGAACTCGGCAAATATGAACTTCGCCTGTTTACCAAAAACATCGCCTCTTGTTCCTCCTATATAAGAGGTCCTGCCTGCCCAGTGACATATTGTTAAACGGCCGCGGTATTATGACCGTGCAAAGGTAGCGTAATCACTTGTCTTCTAAATAAAGACCAGTATGAATGGCAAAACGAGAGTTCAACTGTCTCCTTTAACCAATCAGTGAAATTGATCTTTCCGTGCAGAAGCGGAAATTTAAATATAAGACGAGAAGACCCTATGGAGCTTAAAATATAAACCATTTATAAAATAATACACCAAAAGGCTAATAATCAACATAAATCCTGGTTAAAATTTTAGGTTGGGGCGACCACGGAATAAAATAAAACTTCCGAGATGAAATATAATTCAAGGGTAACAACCCTAAAAAATAAAACATTTAACATAATTGATCCAATACTTTGATCAACGGACCAAGTTACCCTAGGGATAACAGCGCAATCCTTTCCAAGAGTTCTTATCGACGAATGGGTTTACGACCTCGATGTTGGATCAGGACATCCTAATGGTGCAGCTGCTATTAAAGGTTCGTTTGTTCAACGATTAAAGTCCCACGTGATCTGAGTTCAGACCGGAGCAATCCAGGTCAGTTTCTATCTATATAAAATTTCTTCTAGTACGAAAGGACCGAAGAAATAGAGCCAATGTTCAAATACGCTCTACTACTACTATTGAAAACAACTAAAATAGTAAAAAGTTAAAATACTACCCTAAATAAGGGCTAGCTAAGGTGGCAGAGTTTGGTAATTGCAAAAGATCTAAAATCTTTCAACCCCGAGGTTCAAATCCTCTTCTTAGCTGTGAAAACCTGTATTATAATACATATAACTCCAATCTTTTATATCCTCCCAATCTTACTAGCTGTTGCGTTCTTGACATTAATCGAACGAAAAGTGTTGGGGTATATACAATTACGAAAAGGGCCAAACATTGTAGGCCCCACCGGCGTTCTTCAACCATTGGCAGATGGGTTAAAACTATTTATTAAAGAACCAGTCCGTCCCTCCACCTCATCAAAAACACTCTTTTTAATTGCCCCAGTATTGGCATTAACCACCTCCTTAATAATTTGAGCTCCTATACCAATACCATACACACTATCAAATATTAACCTAGGTATTTTATTTATCCTTGCATTATCTAGTCTCGCCGTATATTCAATTTTAACATCAGGATGAGCTTCTAATTCAAAATATGCCTTAATTGGAGCTATTCGGGCAGTAGCACAAACAATCTCATACGAGGTTACCCTGGGTTTAATTTTACTTTGCTTAATTTTAATAACCGGAAGTTTTTCACTTATAGGTTTTATCACAACCCAAAATCACCTATGATTTATTATTCCGGCTTGACCTATCGCCTCTATATGATTCATCTCAACATTAGCAGAAACAAACCGGGCACCATTTGATTTAACAGAGGGGGAATCCGAACTTGTTTCAGGCTTTAATGTTGAATATGCAGGTGGCCCATTCGCATTATTCTTTTTAGCCGAATACACTAATATTTTATTTATAAATACACTATCAACCGTTATATTTCTAGGCCCATATTTTAATCCCTGGAATCCATACTTATTTACCATTGATTTAATAATTAAAGTCATGGTCTTATCATCCACATTCTTATGAATCCGTGCATCTTATCCCCGATTCCGCTATGATCAACTAATACACCTTATTTGAAAAAACTTTCTACCTATTACAATTGCATATACAATTTACCACATTTCTATACCAATTGCCTGAATAGGCGTACCTCCTATAATTTAGGATACGTGCCCGAAGATAGGGGCCACTTTGATAGAGTGTAATATAGAGGTTAAAACCCCCTCGTCTCCTTAAAAGAAAAGGATTTGAACCTTTTATTAAGAGATCAAAACTCTTTGTGTTCCCCCTACACCACCTTTTAAGTATGATAAGCTAAAAAAGCTCTTGGGCCCATACCCCAAATATGTTGGTTAAACTCCTTCTCTTACTAATGAGTCCATATATATTATCCGTAGCACTATCTAGCCTCTCCATCGGGACTTTAACAACATTTATTAGTTATCATTGATTTCTTGTATGAATTGGGTTGGAGATTAATACCTTAGCCATCCTTCCATTAATGACTGAACAACAACATCCGCGAGCCGTGGAATCAGCAACAAAATACTTCTTGATTCAATCCTCTGCATCTGCCTTAATTTTATTTGCCGCCATAATTAACGCATGAGCTAATGGAGAATGATCAATCTTAAATACACACACCCTTATATCCTCTATGATAATTACAATTGCATTGGCTATAAAACTAGGTATTGCCCCATTCCACCTATGACTCCCCGATGTTTTACAAGGTTTAAACCTCTTCACATGCCTTATTATATCAACATGGCAAAAACTTGCACCAATAGCTCTTTTAATATTAATACATAATCAATTAAATACTCAATTATTAATGCTTATAGCACTGTTGTCAGCCTTAATTGGTGCTTGAGGCGGTTTAAACCAAACCCAATTACGAAAAATTATAGCTTACTCATCAATTGCGCATTTAGGTTGAATATTTATAGTGATCACTTTTTCCACACATTTAATAATTCTAAACCTTATAATTTACTTAATCTTAACAACCTCTATATTTCTAGCACTACTAACCCTATCAGCCCATAATATCAACCAACTATCTATTTCCTGAGTGAAAAATCCAATAATAATAGCAACTATTTTAATTATCTTAGTTGCCTTAGGCGGCCTCCCGCCAACCACTGGATTTATACCAAAATGATTAATCCTATTAGAACTAATTAAACAGGACATAACAACCATAGCCTTTATAATATCTATAACCACTCTCTTAAGCTTATTTTTCTATATTCGATTATCATACATGATTTCACTAACCACATCCCCTAATATATCAAATTCTAAATTCAATTGACGTTTTAAAAATAAAACCTTTCTATTAATATCATTACTAATTATCCTCTCTCTCATATTACTCCCTATTACACCTCTATTAACTAGCGTAATATAAAGACTTAGGATAATGAGACCAAGAGCCTTCAAAGCCCTAAGTAGAAGTTAAAATCTTCTAGTCTTTGTAAGATTTGCAGGACTTTATCCCACATATTCTGAATGCAACTCAGCTATTTTTATTAAATTAAAACCTCCTAGACTAGCGGGCATTTATCCCACGACCTTTTAGTTAACAGCTAAACGCTCAATCCAGCGAGCTTTAATCTACTTCTCCCGCTATTTCAAAAAAGCGGGAGAAGCCCCGGCAGAGATTATTCTGCTCTTTGAGATTTGCAATTTCATGTGCGGTACACCACAGAGCTTGATAAAAAAAGGACTTTAACCTTTATGAAAGGGGTTACAACCCTGCACTTGCTTCAGTCATTTTACCTGTGATAGTTACTCGATGGTTATTTTCAACAAATCATAAAGATATTGGCACTCTATATTTAGTATTCGGTGCTTGGGCTGGGATGGTTGGTACCGCCTTAAGTCTATTAATTCGGGCAGAATTAAGCCAGCCGGGGACTTTACTTGGTGATGATCAGATTTATAATGTTATCGTAACAGCCCATGCCTTTGTAATAATTTTTTTCATAGTTATGCCAATTATAATCGGCGGCTTTGGCAATTGGCTCGTTCCCTTAATAATTGGCGCCCCAGATATGGCCTTTCCTCGTATAAATAATATAAGCTTTTGATTACTTCCTCCATCCTTCTTACTATTACTGGCATCCTCCGGCATTGAAGCAGGCGCCGGGACCGGATGAACAGTTTACCCGCCTCTGGCTAGTAATTTAGCCCACGCAGGGGCTTCTGTTGATCTTACAATTTTTTCACTTCACCTAGCTGGTATTTCATCAATTCTTGGAGCAATTAATTTTATTACTACTTCAATTAATATAAAGCCCCCAGCTATGACACAATATCAAACCCCTTTGTTTGTCTGATCCGTATTAATTACAGCGATTTTGCTATTGTTATCCCTTCCCGTTCTAGCTGCTGGTATTACTATACTATTAACAGACCGTAATCTTAATACAACTTTCTTTGACCCGTCTGGAGGGGGGGACCCTGTCTTATACCAACACCTTTTCTGATTTTTTGGGCACCCTGAGGTGTATATTTTAATTCTCCCAGGCTTTGGTATAATTTCGCATATTGTCACATATTATTCTGCCAAAAAAGAACCATTCGGTTATATAGGAATGGTGTGAGCAATAATATCTATTGGTTTATTAGGCTTTATTGTATGAGCGCATCATATATTTACAGTTGACCTTAATGTAGATACTCGAGCCTACTTTACATCAGCTACAATAATTATTGCGATTCCAACCGGTGTTAAGGTATTCAGCTGATTGGCAACAATGCACGGCGGATCTATTAAATGAGACGCTGCAATACTTTGAGCTTTAGGGTTTATTTTCCTATTCACTGTTGGTGGACTCACAGGAATTGTGCTAGCGAATTCATCATTAGACATTGTACTGCATGACACGTATTATGTTGTAGCCCATTTCCACTATGTTCTATCAATAGGAGCTGTATTTGCCATCATAGGCGGATTTGTACATTGATTCCCTCTTTTTTCAGGTTACACACTTCATGCCACGTGGTCAAAAATTCATTTTGGAGTAATATTTCTAGGAGTCAATTTAACATTCTTCCCTCAACATTTTTTAGGCTTGGCCGGCATACCACGTCGCTACTCAGATTACCCGGACGCCTATACCTTATGAAACACTGTTTCATCAATCGGGTCCTTAATTTCCATAGTTGCCGTGGTAATAATTATATTTATTATTTGAGAAGCATTTTCAGCTAAACGTGAGATTTCCGCAACTGAATTAAGCTCTACAAATATTGAATGATTACACGGCTGCCCCCCTCCGCATCACACATATGAAGAGCCTTCATATGTTCAAACACGCGTAAACTAATAAGAAATGAAGGAGTTGAACCCCCGTTAGCTAATTTCAAGTCAGCTGCATAACCGGTCTGCCACTTCCTCATAAGACATTAGTAAAATATTACACAACCTTGTCATGGTTAAATTATAAGTTAAAACCTTATATGTCTTAATGGCACACCCATCACAATTAGGATTCCAAGATGCAGCTTCCCCAATTATAGAAGAGCTTTTACACTTTCATGATCATGCACTTATAGCTGTTTTTCTAATTAGTACATTAGTGTTATATATTATTAGCATTATAATAACTACTAAATTAACAAACACTAATACCATAGACGCCCAAGAAATTGAAATAATCTGGACCATTATACCAGCAATTATTTTAGTTGTAATTGCTCTTCCATCATTGCGTATTTTATATTTAATAGATGAAATTAATGACCCGCACCTTACCGTAAAAGCCATTGGCCATCAATGATATTGAAGCTATGAATTTACTGACTATGAAAGTCTAGCATTTGATTCTTATATAATCCCAACCCAAGATCTAACACTGGGCCAGTTCCGCTTGCTGGAGGTTGATAATCGCATGGTTATTCCAATAGAGTCTCCAATCCGAATACTAATTACAGCTGAAGATGTTCTTCATTCTTGGGCAATCCCATCTATAGGTATTAAAACTGACGCTATTCCCGGCCGACTAAACCAAACTACATTTATTCCTTCACGCCCCGGTTTATATTATGGACAATGTTCAGAAATCTGCGGGGCAAACCACAGCTTTATACCTATTGTTGTAGAATCTACTTCCTTAATTAACTTCATAAATTGATCTTCATTAATACTAGATGCCTCATTAAGAAGCTTACAACAAGCAATAGCCTTTTAAGCTATAGATCGGTGACTAACTCACCCTTAATGATATACCACAATTATCACCCGGACCATGATTTGCCATTTTTATAATCTCCTGAATAATCTTATTATTAATTCTAATACCAAAAATTAATAACTTAAAAAATATAAATGAGCCGACCTCTACAGGCTTGTTCTTAAATAAACCACAATCTTGAAATTGACCATGAATTTAAGCTTTTTTGACCAATTCTCTAGCCCTACTATCTTAGGTTTACCATTAATTATGATTGCAATATTACTCCCCTGAGCTTTAATCCCAGATCCAACAAAGAAATGAATAACTAATTGCCTGTCCACCCTTCAAATCTGACTTGCACATAAATTTATTAAACAACTGATACTTCCATTAAATATTTCTGGTCACAAATGGGCTCTGATATTTATATCATTAATAGTGTTTATTATAACATTAAATATCCTTGGTATGCTACCATATATTTTTACCCCTACAACACAGCTGTCCTTAAATTTAGGGTTGGCTATTCCACTATGATTATCCACAGTCCTTGTCGGCTTACGTAATCAACCTACTTCAACATTAGGTCACCTTCTGCCTGAAGGAACCCCTAATCCCCTTATTCCCATCTTAATTATTATTGAAACAATAAGCCTATTTATTCGCCCTTTGGCATTAGGGGTACGATTAACAGCAAATCTAACAGCAGGGCACCTATTAATTCAATTAATCTCAACAGCTGTTATAGTATTAACACCTGTCTTACCTACGGCCTCTATGGTTATTATATTAGTATTATTCAAGCTTACTTTACTTGAAATTGCCGTAGCTTTAATTCAAGCTTATGTTTTTGTATTATTATTAAGCCTTTATTTACAAGAAAATATCTAATGACCCACCAAGCACATGCCTATCATATAGTGGACCCAAGCCCATGACCTATTACAGGGGCTATCGCCGCCTTACTTTTAACATCTGGCCTTATAATATGGTTTCATTATGAGTCTATACTTATCCTATTAATTGGCCTTATTATTATATTAATAACTATATTTCAATGATGACGTGATGTTGTACGAGAGGGGACATTTCAAGGCCATCATACAACCCCTGTACAAAAAGGCCTTCGATATGGAATAATCCTTTTTATTACATCCGAAGTTTTCTTCTTTTTTGGGTTTTTTTGAGCCTTCTACAACTCCAGCCTTGCCCCAACAATTGAAATAGGAGAATGTTGACCCCCTATTGGAATTACCCCATTAGACCCTTTTGAAGTTCCTTTATTAAACACCGCTGTTCTACTAGCCTCTGGTGTGACAATTACATGAGCTCACCATAGCATAATACAAGGAGACCGAAAAGAAACCCTGCAGGCATTATCATTTACAATTGCTTTAGGGTTTTATTTTACAGCTTTACAAATTATAGAATATTATGAAGCCCCATTTACCATTGCTGATGGTGTTTATGGCTCCACCTTTTTTGTAGCAACAGGTTTTCATGGCCTTCATGTTATCATTGGCACAATATTTTTATTAGTCTGTATACTACGACAAGTTTATTTTCATTTTACAATGATTCACCATTTTGGCTTTGAAGCCGCAGCATGATATTGGCATTTTGTTGATGTAGTCTGACTATTCCTATATGTTTCCATTTATTGATGAGGGTCCTGCCTTTTTAGTAAAAAAAATACAAATGACTTCCAATCATTTAATCTTAGTAAAAAATCTAAGAAGAGGCAATGAATATGCTTATTATAGTGTTATTAATAACTACAACCTTATCTGGCATTCTAGTTATTCTAAGCTTTTGACTTCCAACAATAAACCCTGATGCCGAAAAACTATCCCCATATGAGTGCGGGTTTGATCCTTTAGGGTCAGCCCGCTTACCATTTTCTGTTCGATTCTTCCTAATTGCCATCTTGTTTTTACTCTTTGATTTAGAAATTGCTCTGCTTTTACCAACACCATGAGCATCACAATTAACTCACCCATTACACGCCTTAACATTATCAGCCTTAATTCTTATTTTACTTACTGCAGGCCTTATTTATGAATGATATCAAGGAGGTCTTGAATGAGCCCAATAAGTATTTAGTCCAATAAAGACCGCTGATTTCGACTCAGTAAATTTTGGTTTGACCCCAAAAATATTTTATGTCAATAATATATTTTACATTTTACATAACCTTCATGCTAGGTATTATAGGATTTGCCTTTCATCGCATACACCTTCTTTCTGCTTTACTTTGCCTAGAAGGCATAATATTGGCCCTATTTATTGCCATGTCATTCTGAGCAGTAAAACATGAAACATTAACTTATTTTTCCCTGCCCTTAATTATATTAACCTTTTCTGCCTGTGAGGCAAGCACAGGGTTGGCCTTAATGGTAGCAACCGCCCGAACTCACGGTTCGGATAAACTTAAAAACTTAAACTTATTACAATGCTAAAAATCCTTATTCCAACTTTCATATTAGTACCCGTTGCCTGATTATCCACACCCAAATGATTTTGATCAACAATAACCCTTAATAGTTTATTAATTGCTATACTGAGTATATCCTGATTTAATTTACCATATGAGCATATACTTATTGTAAATAATTTTATAGGCCTAGACCAACTTTCATCCCCCTTAATAATTCTTACATGCTGACTACTTCCATTAATAATTATAGCAAGCCAAAATCATTTAAAAAATACCACATTAAATTGACAACGCACATATATAATTATACTAATTATTCTACAGGCATCTTTAATTTTAGCCTTCTCAGCAACAGAATTTATATTGTTTTATATTTCATTTGAGACCACTTTAATCCCTACATTAATTATTATTACTCGCTGGGGTAACCAGGCTGAACGCCTAAACGCCGGTACTTATTTCTTATTTTACACTTTAGCCGGGTCTATACCCCTTTTAATTGCCCTTCTAGTTATACAAAATTCACTGACCTCATTATCATTTATTATTTTAGACCTTATGCCCCCAATAGTATTAACACTTTATTATAATAAAATTTGATGGGCGGCATGTTTACTAGCTTTTCTAGTAAAAATACCACTCTATGGCGCCCACCTTTGGCTACCAAAAGCCCATGTAGAAGCCCCTATCGCCGGTTCTATAATTTTAGCAGCAGTCCTGTTAAAACTTGGCGGTTATGGAATCTTACGGGTTTCCATAATACTAAGCCAAGCATCAGAAGAACTATCATACCCTTTTATTATTTTAGCCTTATGAGGTGTTGTAATAACAGGCCTGATTTGTACACGACAAACAGACCTAAAGTCCTTAATCGCTTATTCATCTGTGAGCCATATGGGCTTAGTTATTGCCGCCGCTATAATCCAAACCCCATGAAGTTATGCTGGAGCCATTGCATTAATAATTTCCCATGGTTTAACTTCATCAGTCCTTTTCTGCTTAGCTAATCTAAACTACGAACGTCACCATAGCCGTACTTTATTACTTATACGGGGCTCACAAACAGTTTTACCCCTTATAATAACATGATGATTATTAAGTAATTTACTTAATATAGCCATCCCACCATCTACAAATATATGAGGGGAGTTATTAATTATTACTTCATTATTCAATTGATCCGGCTATACAATTTTAATCACTGGCATTAGCACCGTAATTACAGCCGTTTATACATTATATATTTATTTAATAACCCAACAAGGGCCAACAATTAAAACCATTAGTAATATTTTTCCATCCTACACCCGAGAACACCTACTGATTGTTCTACATTTAATGCCTATATTTCTTCTCCTTTTTAACCCAAATTTAATTATGGGTTTATATTAGTATGTATAATTTAATTAAAATTTTAGATTGTGATTCTAAATATGAGAGTTAAAACCTCTCTACGGACCGAGAGGGGTTATGAAACACAGAAGTTGCTAACTATCTATTACCTTAGCTAGAATCTAAGGCCTGCTCGACTTTTAAAGGATAATAGCCATCCATTGATTTTAGAGGTCAAATATCTTGGTGCAAGTCCAAGTGAAAGTTATGAACTACCCATTAATCTTTACTTCTTCCTTTTCCGTTTCATTACTATTATTAGTAATTCCGCTATTAATAAGCCTATTAAAATCAAAAAAATGATTATTAACCAATATTATTACGTACATTCGACTATCATTTCTGATAAGCCTTCTACCTTTATTAATCTTTTTAGATCAAGGTCTTGAATCTACTGCCACATTATTAAACTGAGCAATTATTAATAATATACAAATTTATTCAAGTCTTAAATTTGATATGTTTTCAGCCACATTCTGCCCAATTGCTCTTTTTGTGACCTGATCTATTCTAGAATTTGCCAGTTGATATATGCACTCAGACCCAGAAATATGTCGATTCTTTAAATACCTCTTAATATTTTTATGTATAATAATAATTTTAGTAACGGCAGATAATATATTACAATTATTTATCGGTTGGGAGGGGGTTGGGATCATATCCTTCTTGTTAATTAGCTGGTGGTATGCACGAATTGACGCGAGCACAGCGGCTCTGCAGGCAATTATTTATAACCGTGTTGGAGATATCGGCCTAATTATTACAATTGCCTGATTTGCATTAAACTATAATTCTTGAGAATTTCAACAGATTTTTTTACTAGACTTTGCCTCAATCCTTCCGCCGCTGGGATTAATTTTAGCTGCAACCGGCAAGTCTGCTCAATTTGGCCTACATCCCTGATTACCAGCTGCTATAGAAGGTCCTACCCCTGTCTCAGCTCTTCTTCATTCGAGCACTATAGTGGTCGCAGGGATTTTTCTTCTAATTCGATTTCAACCATTGATTGAAAAAAATGATATAGCACTATCTATTTGCCTTTGTTTAGGTGCAATCACAACACTTTTTACAGCAGCCTGCGCCTTGACTCAAAATGATATTAAAAAAATTGTAGCCTTTTCAACTTCCAGTCAACTCGGGTTAATAATAGTAACTATTGGATTAAATCAACCACAATTGGCCTTTTTTCACATCTGTACCCACGCATTCTTTAAAGCAATATTGTTTTTATGCTCCGGAACAATTATTCACTGTCTCAATGATGAACAAGATATCCGAAAAATAGGTGGCCTGCAAAATATTTTACCAGTAACCACATCTTGTTTAACCATTGGAAGTTTTGCTCTAGCAGGAATCCCTTTTCTATCTGGATTTTTCTCCAAAGACGCCATTATTGAAGCAATAAATAGTTCACATCTAAATTCATGAGCATTGATAATTACTATTATTGCAACATCCTTCACAGCAATATATAGTTTTCGAATTATTTATTTTTCCTCAATAACATACCCTCGGTTTTTATCAATATCGACTATTAATGAAAACAACAAGTTTATTTTAAACCCTATCAAACGATTAGCTATAGGCAGTATAATTGGCGGATTCTTAATCTTAAACAACATTTTACCAATTAAAACACAAATTTTAACAATGCCTTTTATAATAAAAACCTCAGCCCTACTTGTTTCTTTGGTAGGTCTAATCCTAGCAGTAGACCTATCTTCCATTATATCTCACAATAAATCTAAACCATATACCTTTTTAAATTCACTTGCATTTTTCACAATTATTATTCATCGTATCATTCCAAATCTAGGGTTAATAGGAGCTCAAAACTTATCTACACATTTAACTGATCAAATATGATATGAAAAATCAGGCCCTCAGGGCATCCTAGGCTTGCAGCTGCCAGCTATCAAAACCGTAACAAATTATCAATCTGGTTTAATTAAAACCTATCTTATATTATTCTTTATTAGCGCATTGTTAATAATTATTACATACCCTTACAGCACGTAATGCCCCACGAGATAACCCACGAGTAATTTCTAATACAACAAATAAAGTTAAAAATAATACTCACCCTGAATAAATTAAAAAAAACTGACCAGATGAATACATTATTCCTACTCCTCCTCAATCCTGCCCAATAATGCTAAACTCAATAACACAGTCGAAAAAAGTAAGATTAATATCTACCCCTACTCCTATAATATAATATCCACCAATTAAGAAGAAAAAATAAAATGCTAGATATATTCCTACAAATCAATTACCCCATGCCTCCGGATATGGTTCCGCAGCCAAAGAAGCAGAATAAATAAACACCACCAATATCCCCCCCAAGTAAATTAATAATAACACCAAAGATAAAAAAGAAATTCCTAATTCCATTAATACAGAACACCCACAAATAGAAGCCAAAACTAGGCCAAACGCTGCAAAATATGGTGAAGGATTGGCGGCTGTGGCCATTAAACCTGCAATAAAACCAAATATTAATAAAAAACCTAAATAAAACATTATTTTTATTTGGATTTTAACCAAAACCTGTGGCCTGAAAAACCACTGTTGTATTCAACTATAAAAACATAATGGCCCACCCAACCCGAAAAACTCATCCTCTACTGAAAATTCTTAATAATTCATTTATTGACCTCCCCACCCCATCAAACTTAACATCATGATGAAATTATGGCTCACTCCTAGGTATATGTATGACCGTACAGGTTATTACAGGGCTATTCCTCGCTATACATTATACAGCAGATACCTCTTCAGCATTTTCATCAATCGCCCATATTTGCCGAGATGTAAACTATGGCTGGCTTATCCGCAGCACACATGCTAACGGAGCCTCCTTATTTTTCATTTGCCTTTATCTACACATTGGGCGCGGCTTATATTATGGTTCATACCTATATAAAGAAACATGAAACATTGGGGTAGTCCTCCTATTCTTAGTAATAGCAACAGCTTTTGTTGGTTATGTCCTTCCATGAGGACAAATATCATTTTGAGGCGCAACAGTTATTACTAATTTACTCTCAGCTATTCCTTATTTAGGGGAAGACCTTGTAAAATGAGTTTGAGGGGGTTTTTCTGTTGATAAAGCAACACTCACCCGATTCTTTGCGTTTCACTTTCTCCTGCCATTTTTAATTATAGGAATAAGCATTCTCCACCTTCTATTCCTGCATGAAACAGGGTCAAGCAATCCAACAGGAATCATTTCTAATGTAGATAAAGTTCCATTCCACCCATACTTCCTATATAAAGATACCCTTGGATTTATAATTATACTCATATTTTTAGTATTGATTTCACTGCTACTTCCCAATCTACTCGGAGACCCGGAAAACTTCACCCCAGCCAACCCCCTTATTACCCCTCCACATATTCAACCAGAATGATATTTTCTTTTTGCCTATGCAATTCTCCGATCAATCCCAAACAAACTCGGAGGCGTCCTAGCCCTGGGGGCCTCCATCTTTATTTTAATCCTAATACCACTCCTTCATACATCAAAACAACGAGGCTTAATATTCCGACCAATTACACAAGTAATATTTTGAGCCCTTGTGTCAAACACCCTAATCTTAACATGAATTGGAGGACAGCCAGTAGACCCACCCTTCATTGAAATCGGACAGATTGCATCTATCCTGTACTTCTCCTTGTTCACCATCATCTTTCCTCTTACAGGACGAGTTGAAAACCTGCTTTTAAAATGGTGTCGCAGTAGCTTATTTAAAGCACGGGTCTTGTAAACCCAAGATTGAAAGTAAAAAGCTTTCCTGCGGTTAATCGGCCTGGGTGCTTCCAGCTTCCAGGCTCTTTTTTCACTTTTTCACCCCTTTTAGAAATATTAAACAAACCAGTCATATTTTAAAGTAAAAAAATATTTTTTGATGTTGAAAATTCGCGTCAAGAAAAAGGGATTTTCACCCTTACCCCTGGCCTCCAAAGCCAGAATTCTGGAACCTAAACTATCTCTTGTTCTAGTTTTCTTAAGATCGAGCTGACAAGGTGACATATTATGTATAATTGTACATTCATCTTTTTTCCGTTCGAATGTGTTTTGGTGCCCTTCTGATTTTTTATTTTACCAACAGGCGAGAAACCACCAACCCGACCCCCGAAGATACAAATAACCAGATCTATGGACACTTCTAGTAGAGTTGTTGTCTTTTAACTTGAACCGGCATCTGGTTTGAATCTATGAACATTCCTGGTAGAGTTCCTATCTTTTAACCTGAACCGGCATCTGGTAAAATGCCTGATAGCAAGGTGCACTTGACAACGCATAACTGAGTTTGCCCTCATCTGAGGTTTTTTTTCTTCTGTGAGATCAACCAACATAAAGTCTTAAGTTGGTAATAACTGGCCTAAATCTGAACATACCTTGCCCTTGTAAATTTAGCTATTAGAATAAACTAGTGTATATCATCAATTATCTTTAGACATAACGCGTAATTTCCTCTTGATTAAGGATACTTTATTTTCCTCTTTTCCCCCCGGAACTGAATTATCAAGAAAAGAAATTTTGAACATCATCTCAAAAAAATATTTTAGCTAAACCCCCCTACCCCCATTGTTAATCTTATCAGTACAATAACTCTTCCTACTCAACCCCCGGGAGTAGGAAAATACTTTAATACTTACGAAAAAACCATAATATTTAAATAAAATAAATATTAACAATGTGACTAGAATGATATATTAATAAAATACAATTGTATAAGAAATGTAGCGCATATATACTATAT